TAGAAAAGGATCCCATGATCCTGAACCGATATTACCTGGGATCGCAAATCCCAAGTTTGTCTATGAAGAGCTGATCTAATTGTATTAGTTTCTATAATTGATTTCTTCTGTGTAATACTAATGGATAGGGCCTCATTGATAAGTGCTGCAAGATCTCGTGCATTGGAACCCATGGTTATGGACCCGAATCCGTTAGTATGGAACATTTTCTTTTCCAAGTGAAACCCTTTAGTATATGAAAGAATGAAAAAGTGCTTTCGTTGTTGTTGAATAAGAAGCCTTCGTATCTTAATGCATGTATTTAATTTATTCGGAGCTATTAGAGCGGGATCCACTTTTTGGGGAATATGAGTCGAACCAATAACAAGAATATTTCTAGTAGAATATCTTTCACAATCTCTGGAGAGATAGTTCTGTAATAGACCGAAGGATCTGTAATTCACATACAGATCATGAATGTTTGGAATCCATATTATGCAAGGAGACATTGCTCTTGCTAATGCGAATCGAAAGGTGATATCGATATAAAATCCGTATATACTCGGCGGCATATCCATAGTTAGCACATTCGTCATATCTAGCAGCTCCGTATCAAGATCAAGGTCATCATCAATATCGTCACTATCATCAATATCGATATCGTCACGATAATCACTATCGTCACTATCACTATCATCAATAAAAAAACCTTCAGGCTTGTAATACGAATACGGAAAGTTGTTCGGAAATATCGTAATGAAAGGAACATGGGAGTTTGTCGCTAGGTATTTGACCAAATAGGATCGTCCAGTTCCTATAGAACCTATCACTAAAATACCCCTAGAAGGGGATAGGGCTAAACGGAGCGAGAAGGGTTTTCCATGAGATGGGAAATGAAAACTATTAGCCCCACACGGGGTTTGTGAATAAGTGATTGTCTGATAATGAGCAAGGAATATCCGTCTTTCTGCTAAACAGGATCTATTGAACTCATAATTCATTAGATACTTTTTATGAATGTCAACTAAGTATCGTAAGTAAATTGATCCCGGTTGTTCAATCATTTGATAACCAGAGTCATTCTTTGATAAATGATCACTATGAGTCAGACTCAATAGAATTTGATCAATCCTTTTTTCTTTTTCGGTCGTTAAGGTGGAGAACTGAACCAAGAATTCTCTTTCTTCATCATCAACCAAATCACTGTTCGCGACCCAGGATTCTATTTTCTCATCAATCCAATCACCGTTCACCCCTTTTCTTTTTCTTATCAATGAATAGATCTCTTTACTTGTACGACTTAGATGTCTCGTATTTCTCGAAAAAGCGATTCGATTGATGGGATTTTGTATGATACTTCTGAGATCGATGAGATTGATATTCAAATATTTCTTCTTAGAACGTATTGATTTGACCCCATAAGCGGAACCACCAACCAATAGCATGTTGCCACCAGAAGCAGAAACCCGTATTTCTTCCAGAAAATCTCCTAATTGTTCCAGAGCAACTAGAAAGAGATTCTTTAACCAGAAAGAATTCAGTTCAGATTCAGATGTAGGATACCTATCCAAAAGTTTTCGCAACTCAATCATGTATGATGGAATCATCAAAGATTTGATCTTTTCTAACTCTGTCTGTAACTCACTAGAGGCTCGGGAAACAAAGAGAAGATGTATGCGAACGAGATATCCAGCAACAAGAAGAAGGAAAAGGATTGAATAGAGGAACTCCCGAGCATTTGTTAATCTCAGATGTGTCCATATCAATGGAACGGGTGACTCATTATTTCGATGAATCGTTTCTTCGGACAGAAGGAGATTCTGTAAACACTTACTCGAAATCTCACTTATCAGACTCGAAATCTTACTTTTCAGAGTCAGAGTCCATTGTGGAAGAATCTTCTGAGGAATTGGCCATGATATATCTGATACATGCATAATATCTCTCAAAACGGATACAAATTTGTGCCTGCTACTTAGTATCCTTAGTATCGGCAATGGTTCTGAAAAAATCTCTAAAAGGGTGGTGAAATTTAGATATTTCCACCCTGTCGAAGTAAGGAACCATGGCATATATGTTTGGAAGAGATTCCATTTTGAGAGATTGAAAAGAGCACTATCTCGTCGAAAGGTTCTATACATCTGCCCTTTCTCAACGCATTTCTTTAGAGAAAGACTCCGTTTTTTTTTCCTCTTTCCAGATGGGAAATCCTTCTCAGAACATGGAGTGTGAATCAAATCCATGTTTGAATTGAAACTGAGATACTCATGCAAGTTCTTCCCTTCTGAATCAGATAGATTCATATCTGAAAGAGGCTGACAATAAGTTCTTTCAAAATGAACTATTTGTTCCTCTGTTAGAGGTGTTGTAGAAATGTCTGCGATCGAGTAAATAGCTCTACGAACGAATGGCTCGGATCGAATTGGAAAATGGAAAAATTTGTACAAGTTATACCTTTCGTCACCACTTTGTGTAAAATCGTTAGGTATAAATATGTCAGATACCTGTGACTCGATTGGCAAAATAGTCTCTCTCTCCCCAAAAATATGTTTTTTTTTACCGACGCACGAAGAAAATATTTTGTTGCGAATGAACAAGATAGTGAGGAATTGTTCATATGTAGGATCATAATTATTGATACGGGTCTTTTCCACATAAAAAGGGAATCTTTTGTTACAATAGAACCAGAAGCGATTTGGATCATTCAAGAATCGAAGTGGATTTGCTTTATAAAAAGAAGATATCAATGAACTTCTATGAAATGGTTTCACGGGATTCAGCCAATTGTCTCGATCATGGAATATCATTGATAAATAGGAATCCGTGTTATCAAAGGATTTCCTGCGATTATTTCTAGTATGGAATGAGTCAATCACCCACTTTGGTATCTTTTTGAAGCAAAATGGTAATCTTGTTCCTCCATTGATCAAGGATTTCGGTCTTTTGGAAGTATCATGATCATCCAATAAGAAGGGTTTCAATTTATTCAAATGAACGATTTGAACACCTATTGATTCTAACAACTGATTGCGGAGTTGATCATTCGGACCTTTCAATTCATAGATGTGGATCTCGGACCTATGAATGGGGGTATTCCCGATACTCACAAAGAAAAGGGGAAGTGACTTGGACAAAAAGAGAAGTGACTTGGACAAAAAGAAACGAAGTGACTTGGACAAAAAGAAACGAAGTGACTTAGACAAATCTTGTTTGTCTATAACCTCGGACCAATCAATCGAATATTGATTAATACGTAACCGATCGAACACTACTTGAAAATGGTTCTTCTGTTCAGAAAGGAAATGTTCCAAATGTTCCTGGAAATTCTTGCTCCCATTGGACCATTTGTATCTATATACATCAGGATCCCGATTCATGGATCTCCCGGTTCGAGAAATAAGAGGATCAAACCATTTCTTCTGACTCTTTTTCAAATTCGATAAATGTTGGTTGATCGTATATTTCATTATAGTTATATGATTCAGAGTATCATTTCCTATTTGATCCCTTTGAATTCCATATTCGAAGTTGTGATCGGATCTATTCATTAAAAAGAATCGATTAGATACATTTCTTATGTACCCATAGATTTGAATCAGATTTCGGATCAATCTATATTGATTGACTGCCTCCATTATGTTGTTGCTAGCAAATACCGCTGTTTTTCGTTTTGGATCTTCCAAATCATTCCCGCAGTAGATCCGGGCCGATTTTTTTCTGATCCTTCGATAAAAAGATTCATTCTCTTCATAAAAAAGAGGAGGTAGAACCAATAAAGATTTCTTTTTCGATTCATCTCTGGAGTTGAATACCTGATTCAAGAATTTTTTTTGATCCAACCCGTAGGAATCAATAGAAAAGGCAAATCTCCTATGATACACCAGATCCGGCTCGGTTATTGATAGAGTGAATAGATCTGCCATTTCTTGAAATCTCTCTTCTGATTCAAAATCGTGGTGTAACGTGTATCCCCTTTTGTTCCGGTCATGGAATAGATGAAATAAATCAAAAAATGGATTTTTGTTCAAGAATGAAATAGGATGAATTGAGACGGTATTTTGTAAATACGTAATTATCTTGAATATATCAACCATTTCCTTATTTTCCGCTCGCCTGGAAGGGACAAAAGAAACATCTTGTTTTTTCTTCAAAAATTTCTGATCTCTGGTGGACCTCTCAATAGGATTCGAACCCAGATGAAGTTCTGACCATCTGTCAGAGAAAAAAGAACGAATTGATCTTGTAGGATTCCCAAGAAATTCTTCGATTTCTTCCGGAAGCAGATGATTATTCATCTGCTTCTCACGTTCCGTGAATAGCCGGGACATTGAGGAAGATCCAAAAAGGCATTTCGGGAATTGATCTGATTCTATCTCTGTTCGTTCCGTTTGAAGAAAGGAAGGATCCCAAAGAATCGATCTTTCTTTTAGTTGCTGAATCTCTGTTTGATCGATCAATGTGGGATATTCTGAATCCTCATTTCTAATGGAATCGAAATGATCTATGGATTGATCAGAAGATCCTTTCAATTGGCTAGAATCCCTTACTTGAACGAAAATAGATCTTGATCTTGTGGAATCATATTGAATATTTGACAATACATTCCGTACCTTGCTAAAAAACCGATCCTTGTTTACCAACCACACATTGTCTAACCAAATCAAATTCTCTCTCGATACGTTCCTCAAAAAATCCGATTCGTGCTCATTCTTCCCCCAACTAACGAAGAGATCTTGGCGGAATTGCCACATATGAAATTGAGCACAATTTTGCAAAGAAATACCCCACTTGTTTCTCGAGAAGAGATGGGAAACATGCTCAATATCATTTGATTGAATAGTTGCCTCAGCTCCTTGTTGTTTGAAGAAACCCTCCCCTTCAATTGGTCTTTTTTCACGAAAAGCAGACATGAGATAAGAAATCAAGTCTTTCCCTAAGATTTCGAATAGCTGTCCCGAATTCAAGTTGATTATGTTTCGCTTCTTCCTCGAAGAAAGACAATCAAACAATTCCCAATCATG